AAGTCCAAAAGACAGACCCGTAAATAATAATCTTTGACAAAACAAATAAGAAGAAAAATCATTCTTACTTGGATACAAGAAGAATTGACTTCGATACAAGAAGAATCGACACAAGAAAAAGGCTTTTTTGCCTTTTTCTTGTGCCCAATAAAAGATTAAGAAGACGCGCAATTCCTCCTAAAAGGACTTGTTCCTTTTATTGTTCTCGTCTCTGCCTTGGATCCTCTTTTTTTGCATGAGATAGAAATAAGGAATTCAAAAAATCGAGGCTTTTTTTTGAACTTGATGGTAAGAAATCCCAGGATCTAGAAATTCATTTCGTACAATTGAACCTTTTCAAACTGTTTCTTTTTGAGAACCAAAAAAACTTGTGCCAAAATAACAGATGCGAAGAAGAACAAAAGGCCTTGGACGCGCAATGGATCCTGAAGCACTATTTCTGCATCCCCCTGACCAAACCCTCCTACATTAGGATTGCTTGTTAATGGTTGATCAAGCTTGATCGATTCCCCCTCTGAAACAAGAAGTTCTGGCCCGGGAGGTATAATATCAATCACTTGGCGTCCATCCGACGTATCGACTATGGATATTTCATATCCCCCCTTTTCTTTACGTAGTATTTTTTTTACTATACCAGTTGACGTAGCATTATAGACCGTATTGTTACTCTTGCTACCATCAGGATAGATCTGTCCCCTTCCTCGGTTTCCCCCTACATATATGGGATATTTTAAGAAATGAGCGTCTTTTTTCGTAGCGGGATCGGGGGAAAGGATGGGAAAGACAATTTCACTATATTTCTTACCGGGAACGGGGCCTATCACAAGAATATTTTTTTTATTGGGACGATAATTCTGAAAAGAGAGATTTCCTATCTTTTCTTTCAACTCAGGAGAAATACGGTCGGGCGGTGCTAATTCGAATCCCTCGGGCAAAATAAGAACAGCACCCACATTCAACCCTCCCTTTTTCCCATTAGCAAGAACTTGTTTCAGCTGCATATCATAAGGGATTCGAAGAACTGCTTCAAATACAGTATCAGGAAGCACTGCTTGGGGAACTTCAATATCTACAGGCTTATTAGCTAAATGGCAATTGGCACATACAATTCGTCCAGTTGCTTCCCGCGGGTTTTCATAACCCTGCTGCGCAAAAATGGGATATGCATTTGAAATAGATGTGCGAGTTATTACGTATATCATGATCGATACAGAAATCGATCGAATCATCTGTTCCTTTAACCAAGAAAAAGTATTTCTATTTTCCATGCCCAATCGCGGATCCCGGAATTTCTACAATAAATTAGATAGGTAGCTAAACAAATCTAGTTCCCTATACACGAGTCTGTTGTCATTCTACTGCAACAGTTGTACTGGAATGATGAATACCTTAAGCAGGTAGAAATCGAAAGAATTTTACTAAAAAGGAAAAGGGCTTTCTTTCTAAAGGAAGAAATATGCTAATTTGATTAATATTAGTATTAGGAAATCAAATGAGTGAGTTTATGCTTCACTAATTGAATGATAAATAACCACAAGTGAAGGAGATAGACGGTTTAAACAAAAAAAGACCCAAAATTTCAAACACGTGTCTAGAATAACAGGAAAACTACAAACAAAAATAGTGAAAATTAGCTCGTTAGGAGCCCATCCAAGATTGTTGTAGACCCAACGAATTAGTAGTTCCCAACCGCTGGTGGAGTGAAATCCAACAAAAAAATCAGTAACTAAAAGAATAAAAAAAGCTTTTATTGAGTCATTTAAGTTATAGAAAAATTCCTGAGCCCAAGAATTCAAAATGATAAGTTCTTCTTTACCCAGAAAAAAAGAACCACTTAGAATAGCCAAACAGATTATATTTGTTGAAAAATGCGAAATGATATGGAGATGATGCTCATTATCCATTTTGGCCAATTGTATTATTTCCCTGTGTATTCCTATAGGAAGTTTTTGTACATGTGTCTTCGGTTTCTCTTTTATTATTTCGTCCAAGAGAAAAAGTTCTTCTAATTCTATGAATCCTTCTAGAATCCTTTTCTCTTGAATATCCGTTAAGAAAGTTTCGGATTGCTTGGTATTCCACCAATTCTTAATCCAAAGTTCCAGACATTTGTTAAAAGAGAAAGAGATTCCCCAGGGCAAAAGTACGATAAATACAAGATATAGGAAAGAAGGCAATGCTTTCTTTTTTTTCATTTTTGATCTGTAAATTGAGTTGTTAATGAATCCGCTTCATTCGCCGACTCCATTTCATTCGCTGAATATATATATGATATTTCTTTTCTTTGAAGCAAAAATTCTATAACAAGGTTTGAGACCTTGTGTTTGTATCTATTTCTCTTTTTGTATACTAGTGGAATTTCATTGTATTGGGTTCTTTCTTAGATCTAAATGGGGTGGAATAGAGAAATAAAAAAAAGGTCCTTTATATAAGGGTGGAAGAATATTATACCATATATCTCACTTGGACAAAATAAATAAAAATCAAAGCAATTTTGATTTTATCTTATCCTCGTTTGTTCCTTCCTTTAGATAAATACTAGAAAATCCCCTTACAATTGCAAAAAATGGCAATTAGTACTCAAAATACTTCAATCGGTACGCGCAAGAAATAGGCCAATTCGGCAGCTTTTTGTTCAATTTCTCGTGGAGTAAAAAACATCTCATCAGTACGAGTCAAGGGAATGACCCCCTGGCCCCGGATTTCCATATAAAGGATACGACGAGGATAAAGACCCTCTTTAACCTGAATTCTAATTGATTGGATATCCCGCACAAGGAATCGAAGGAAGATGCGACGTTTTATTCCAGGGAATCCCCAACGAAAAATGCGCACTATTCCCTCTTTTCTATCAAATCGGTCATAACCACTGCCTACATTCCAAAAAATAGTGCACCACAAATAGGAGCTAATGAATAGGCCCGCGATTCCGTAGAAAGACATCACGACCCCCTGTGGAAAAAAAAGAATTTGTTGAGATGGAAGTACAGATATCATATTCTTACCAAGATAACTGGAAGTCCCAACCGCTAAGAATCCTAATGAACCTAGAAAAAGAATACAGGCCCAGAAAAAATTACCTCTTTTTCGAGAACCTTTTAGAAGTTCTATCCATATGTGTTCTGATCGCCAATTCATATTAGATATACTAAATCCAGTAGCGGTCAATTGAAATTGAGAGAATAAGCTAAATGATTTTGACTTTACTTTTTTTGATTCTGAAATAGCCCTCAGTAGCTAGTACTCCTGTGAAATAATTGGTTAGATACATTGACTTTCTATTCAAAAAAAACTCGCTATACTCGGCTACGCATATGCATGCATTTATGCTCGTAGCCTATATCTGCATCCATAGATTTTTTTTCATTTGTGTGTAGAAAGAGTTACATACCCTATCATATTATATTACTTACACAAAAAAATATCTGTATTATGATCCTGGAAATACATTAATAAAATTCGGCCCTGTCGTTTCTAGACAATCTTATTTTTCTGCACATAAAGAAATAAGGAAGCCATTGCAATTGCCGGAAATACTAAGCCTACTAAAGGCACGAAAATAGAGGGTAAGTTAAAATCCGTCATAGAATATGTGTCTAAATTCAAATTTACTATTTCTATCTATTCGAAATATATCTTAAGATTCTTATGATATAATTAAGTATATCTATTATAAGGAATATTGACTATTGTATTTTTTAGTTTACAAAATACAGACTTTTTATAGAATACTTTTATAGATATAGAATACTTTAGTATTCTATATCTATAAAAAAAAAATGAATGGAATGGATAATAAGAAAATTGCAAAAAAGGGGCACTAATGAAAAATATTTTATTTTTTTTCCCATTCTCATCGCCTTTCTATCCTTCTAGTCGAACTTGAAATTGGATTCAAAAGAAAGCTATTGTAAAAATAAAAAAAATAGCTCTTAATTTAACCTTTAATTTTAAAATTTATAAAGTAGAAATGGAATAGAATAACCAGTTGAAGGGTAATGATCATACGTCTGTAATGCATTGTATGTCCCAGAATAGGTCCCATTCTTCTACCCTTTCCGGGTAGTCGATGGCTATTCACAGCTACTACCTTAACACCAAAGAAGAGTTCGACCCAATGCTTTATTTCTGTCTTAGTGAATCCCGATTCGACATTAAAAGTATATTGATTCTTTCCCAATAAACGAAGACTCTTTTCTGTAAATACTGCGTATTTGATTCCATTATCGTACGATAATACTATATTTTTCTTTATATTTGTTTATTGTATTATACCTTTCTATATTCTAGATATATAGAATAGAAGAATCTCAATTTGTCAAGTCTCATGATCGTATCAAGATCTATTTAAATTCGGCTCAATCTTTTTTTTTTTCTAAAAAAAGATTGAGCCGAATTTAATTGCAATCAATTAATAAAGAAGAATTACTGCATTTCGTAACTTATTTTTTCTCTTTCTATTTTGCTTCTTTTTTATTTTATTTAGACCTTCTTTTCTTTATCTATGGTATCCACCGGCTCGAAATCAAATTTGATCGCCTTCCATACTTCACAAGCTGCGGCTAGTTCAGGACTCCATTTGCAAGCTGCTTTGATAATTTCATTACCTTCACGAGCAAGATCGCGCCCTTCGTTACGAGCTTGTACACAAGCTTCTAAAGCCACACGATTAGCTGCTGCACCAGGTGCATTTCCCCAAGGATGTCCTAAAGTTCCTCCACCAAATTGTAATACGGAATCGTCTCCAAAGATTTCGGTCAGAGCTGGCATATGCCAAACATGAATACCCCCTGAAGCCACCGGTATAACACCTGGCATGGATACCCAGTCCTGAGTGAAAAAGACACCGCGAGAACGATCTTTTTCAATAAAATCATCACGCAATAAATCAACAAAACCTAAAGTCATTTCGCGTTCCCCTTCTAACTTACCTACTACTGTACCGGAGTGGACATGATCTCCCCCCGACATACGCAATGCTTTAGCTAATACACGGAAATGTATACCATGATTTTTCTGTCTATCAATAACTGCATGCATTGCTCGGTGAATGTGAAGAAGTAGGCCGTTGTCGCGGCAATAATGAGACAAACTAGTATTTGCGGTGAATCCTCCAGTTAAGTAGTCATGCATTACAATAGGAACCCCTAATTCCCTTGCAAATACGGCTCTCTTAATCATTTCTTCGCATGTACCCGCAGTCGCATTCAAGTAATGCCCCTTGATTTCACCAGTTTCGGCTTGTGCTTTATAAATTGCTTCGGCACAAAAGACAAAACGGTCTCTCCAGCGCATAAATGGTTGTGAGTTTACGTTTTCATCATCTTTGGTAAAATCAAGTCCACCACGTAGACACTCATAACACGCTCTACCGTAATTTTTTGCGGATAATCCCAATTTGGGTTTAATAGTACATCCCAATAAAGGACGACCATACTTGTTCAACTTATCCCTTTCAACTTGGATACCGTGAGGCGGACCTTGGAAAGTTTTTGAATAAGTAGGGGGAATTCGTAGATCCTCCAAACGTAGAGCGCGTAAGGCTTTGAAACCAAATACGTTACCCACGATGGAAGTAAACATATTAGTAACAGAACCCTCTTCAAATAGGTCTAATGGATAAGCTATATAACAGATATATTGATCTGCCTCCCCAGGAACCGGTTCGATGTGATAGCATCGTCCTTTGTAACGATCAAGACTGGTAAGTCCATCAGTCCAAACAGTTGTCCATGTACCAGTAGAAGATTCCGCAGCTACTGCAGCCCCCGCTTCTTCAGGTGGAACCCCGGGCTGAGGAGTTACTCGGAATGCTGCCAAGATATCAGTATCCTTGGTTTCGTACTCCGGGGTGTAGTAAGTCAATTTATAATCCTTAACACCAGCTTTAAATCCAACACTTGCTTTAGTTTCTGTTTGTGGTGACATAAGTCCCTCCCTACAACTCATGAATTAAGAATTCTCACAACGACAAGGTCTACTCGATATGGATTAAGCGGAAATGAAACCTTTGCAAAATCTAAAAAAAAAAAGATATTCAATTAATATTAATATCAACTCATTAAATAAAAAAAAGAGTAGGCTTAAGTTAATGAATATGTTTGATTCATATATAATGCGTGCACCTTGTGTACGCTCTATCCTATAGGAATTCCACTATAGGAATTCGATAGGAATTGAGTTGTTGTTATGGTGAGTTATTGTTATGGTAAGTTAACACGGTTCGTTATTAAACCGTGGATTTGATTCACTAAATCCATCATTATTGTATACTCTTTGATAGATATAGCGCAACCCAAACCAATCCCTAATCCTTATTTTACAATTTGGAAAGTTCTTAATAGGCCCCTTTGATATTTTGAATCTAAATACCTAAATACTAAGAAAATTCTCTGTTGACAGCAATCTATGCTTCACAGTAGTATATATTTTGTATATCGAAGTCCTAGATAGGAAAGTAGAGTAGGCACAGATCCTTCATAAAAAGCGAAATTTATACGAAAAAATTGATTGAACTTTCCAACGGACTCATTCCATAAGTAAACGATTGAATGGGATTCGCTTGGGCAACGAAATCAAGTGCTAGTCCCCTTTTCTTTGCTATTGAATTAACTAATTCATTTCCTTTTGACTTTTGGATTTTTGGATATTTTTTTTGATTTGATTTGGCATTATTCAACAAAAAAAAAGAAAAATTTCGACAAATTCCTTTTTTTTGAAAATTATGTGATAATTATGAGAACCAATCCTACTACTTCGCGTCCCGGGGTTTCCACAATTGAAGAAAAAAGCGCAGGGCGTATTGATCAAATTATTGGACCCGTGCTGGATATCACTTTTCCCCCGGGCAAGTTGCCTTATATTTATAACGCTTTGATAGTCAAGAGTCGAGACACTGCCGATAAGCAAATTAATGTGACTTGTGAGGTACAACAATTATTAGGAAATAATCGAGTTAGAGCTGTAGCTATGAGTGCTACAGACGGGTTGATGAGAGGAATGGAAGTGATTGACACGGGAGCTCCTCTCAGTGTTCCAGTCGGTGGAGCTACTCTCGGACGAATTTTTAACGTTCTTGGGGAGCCTATTGACAATTTGGGTCCTGTAGATACTAGTGCAACATTCCCTATTCATAGATCTGCGCCTGCCTTTATCGAGTTAGATACGAAATTATCTATCTTTGAAACAGGTATTAAGGTGGTCGATCTTTTAGCTCCTTATCGACGTGGAGGAAAAATCGGACTATTTGGGGGGGCAGGAGTAGGTAAAACAGTACTCATCATGGAATTAATCAATAACATTGCTAAAGCTCATGGAGGCGTATCCGTATTTGGCGGAGTAGGGGAACGGACTCGTGAAGGAAATGATCTTTATATGGAAATGAAAGAATCTGGAGTAATTAATGAAAAAAATATTGAGGAATCAAAGGTGGCTCTAGTCTATGGCCAAATGAATGAACCACCGGGAGCTCGTATGAGAGTTGGTTTAACTGCCCTAACTATGGCGGAATATTTCCGAGATGTTAATAAGCAAGACGTGCTTTTATTTATCGATAATATCTTTCGTTTTGTTCAAGCAGGATCGGAAGTATCCGCCTTATTAGGGAGAATGCCCTCCGCAGTGGGTTATCAACCTACCCTTAGTACAGAAATGGGGTCTTTGCAAGAAAGAATTACTTCTACCAAAAAGGGATCCATAACTTCGATCCAAGCAGTTTATGTACCTGCGGACGATTTGACCGACCCTGCTCCTGCCACAACATTTGCACATTTGGACGCTACTACCGTACTTTCCAGAGGATTAGCTTCCAAGGGTATTTATCCCGCAGTAGATCCTTTAGATTCAACCTCAACTATGTTACAGCCTCGGATCGTTGGCAACGAACATTATGAAACTGCGCAAAGAGTTAAGGAAACTTTACAACGTTACAAAGAACTTCAGGACATTATCGCAATTCTTGGGTTGGATGAATTATCGGAGGAGGATCGTTTAACTGTAGCAAGAGCACGGAAAATCGAGCGGTTCTTATCACAACCGTTCTTTGTGGCAGAAGTTTTTACCGGTTCTCCAGGAAAGTATGTTGGTCTTGCAGAAACTATTAGGGGATTTCAACTAATCCTTTCCGGAGAATTAGACGGCCTACCCGAACAGGCTTTTTATTTGGTGGGGAATATCGATGAAGCTAGCACGAAAGCTATAAACTTAGAAGAGGAGAGCAAATTGACGAAATGAAATTAAATCTTTATGTACTGACTCCTAAACGAATTATTTGGGATTGTGAAGTGAAAGAAATCATTTTATCTACTAATAGTGGCCAAATTGGTGTATTACCAAACCACGCCCCCATTAACACAGCTGTAGATATGGGTCCTTTGAGAATACGCCTCCTCAACGACCAATGGTTAACGGCAGTTCTGTGGAGTGGTTTTGCGAGAATAGTTAATAATGAGATCATCATTTTAGGAAATGATGCAGAACTGGGTAGTGACATTGATCCAGAAGAAGCTCAACAGGCACTTGAAATAGCCGAAGCTCACTTGAGTAGAGCTGAGGGTACGAAAGAATTGGTTGAAGCGAAGCTAGCTCTCAGACGAGCTAGGATACGAGTCGAGGCTATCAATTGGATTCCCCCATCCAATTGAAGACAATCCAAAGGTTTCGTTGATACAAAGAAAAAGGAAAGAAGGGTAGAAAAAGTTATTAGATAGCGAAGCGAAGTAAGTCCAATGCTATCTAGTAATTTTTCTACCTACCTACCTACTATTGGATTTGAACCAATGACTCCCGCCGTATGAAAGCAATACTCTAACCACTGAGTTAAGTAGGCAATTTATCACCACAAAAGAAGCCCCATTACTTCGATCGATTATAGATCGAATCCTTTTTATAAACAATACCGCTCCGTTATTGGTATGTTTATGTTATATTTATTGGTATGTTTATGCTATTATGCTATTTATGCTATTATGCTATATAGTAAACGGATCAAAGGGATATCCTCTGGCATTAGAAAATATTCATCTTGACAAGAAATTATCTATATGTTAAGATATCTCTGACAAGGGCTATAGCTCAGTTCGGTAGAGCAACTCGTTTACACGTGCGCCAATGCTTTTCAAGGGAACTTATTATGTAATGAACATAATTGACCTTATTGCAAAATCAATGTCTTACTTCATGGATTCGAAAGAATAGGAGAACAGTAGCCTGACAAACAGTTGGTTCAGTCCGATTCAGGTGCCAATTCAGGTGCTTAATCAAATGGAACCCCTATGGATTTGCTAGTTGATAAGGTAAATATCCAGCCCACTCAATGCTAGGCGTAATGAGGATAAGGGCCTCCAAAAAACTTCTTTTCGTTCTATGAACTTTAAGGTGTATGAAGTCTCATAGTAAACTCTTGCAGCGGAACGATAGAGACTCCATTTCATTTAGGTTGATTTAATTTAGGCCGGAGGCAGACCTAAGTCAAGGCAATCCTCCTTTGAAACACTTTGGTATTGCTCCTAGATAGATCAGAAGACAAATAATCAATCAGAGCACAGGGAGCCATCTCATTATCTTTCCATAAAGAAAAACTATGGCGGATTAACTGATCTTTACAGCAGTTGATGAAAGAGCCCAATGCAGAAAAATGCATGTTGGGTCTTTGAAACAGTTCGAATCATTTCGATAATAATCTGTTTGATCTGTTTTACCGAGAAGGTCTACGGTTCGAATCCGTATAGCCCTAATATATACGTCTTTTTTTCCATTTTAGGATGGATATCTTATGTTTCCTTTAGTATAGTTTTCTTTTCTTTATTAGTACTCGTTTATAGACTCGACGGTCGATTGCACCATAGAATAGAGATAAAAGCATTACCCTAGGCTCATTCATCGAAAATCATATAGACAGGAAAAGAAAAAAAATTTTGATCAAATCAATAGAAGGAAGGATCCCTTACCTGATTTGAATTCCATCCTCCTTCAAATAGGATATGCTCTAAGTACCTATACTTTCCTATAATGACTACAACGATTTTCCCCATTTTGCGAATTTCAATTTTGTTTGAAGTATATTACTATATATACATTATCTAAACTATATATACATTATTTAAATCGATCCACTTTAACTAAAATAGAAAAAATCGAAAGAAAAAAAGAAAGAGTAAATAATAAAACTGGATATTCTGTTTCATAATTCTGAAATAAAGTTCTTTTTTTTTTAGTATTACTCCTCATTAGGATGCATACATTAGTCACCCTATTTTAATTAGGTTCTAATCTAATTAGTAGTAAGTATTTTCTTTTTTATTTAATAGTCTCTGACTATCATTAAATAAAAGGTAGAGCAATTCTTTTTTCTGGAGATTATGGAGAAAGCGAGACAAAGTGAAGCGAAAGAGTTTTCTTTGTATAAGAATTAGGTCTATATCATATCTAAATAGAAGGGAAATCCAAAAGAAAGGAAGTGGGGATTCCATTGGATGAATCCTTAAGGAAGACATATCATAAAAGAAACAAAGGCTAAAGTAAGCGCTCTTTGCCTTTGGTTTGAGCAAAACAGATTATTGTTTCACCGAGGAAAAGAGAGAAGTTCTGGATAAATTGACAATGTCAACTTGAATTGACTAATTCAGTTCCGCCTATTCCACATTAATGGGAGTACATTTATGTTTCTGCTTCACGAATATGATATTTTTTGGACATTTCTAATAATAGCAAGTCTTATTCCTATTTTGGTATTTTGGATTTCAGGACTTTTAGCCCCGGTTAGTAAAGGACCAGAGAAGCTTTCTAGTTATGAATCGGGTATAGAACCCATGGGGGGGGCTTGGTTACAATTCCGAATACGCTATTACATGTTTGCGCTAGTTTTTGTTGTTTTTGATGTGGAAACGGTCTTTCTCTACCCTTGGGCAATGAGTTTCGACGTATTGGGTTTATCCGTTTTTATCGAAGCTTTCATTTTTGTGCTTATCCTAGTTATTGGTTTAGTTTATGCATGGCGAAAAGGAGCCTTGGAATGGTCTTAACTGAATATTCAGACAAAAAAAAAAAAGAAAGAAAAGATTCCATTGAGACAATTATGAGTTTGATTGAGTTTCCGTTACTCGACCAAACAAGTTCCAATTCCGTTATTTCAACTACACCAAACGATCTTTCGAATTGGTCAAGACTCTCCAGTTTATGGCCCCTTCTATATGGTACCAGTTGTTGTTTCATTGAATTTGCTTCATTAATAGGCTCACGATTCGACTTTGATCGTTATGGATTGGTACCAAGATCAAGTCCGAGGCAAGCGGACCTAATTTTAACAGCTGGTACGGTAACAATGAAAATGGCTCCATCTTTAGTGCGATTATATGAGCAAATGCCTGAACCGAAATACGTCATAGCTATGGGAGCCTGTACTATTACAGGGGGGATGTTTAGTACGGATTCCTATAGTACTGTTCGAGGAGTTGATAAGTTAATTCCTGTGGACGTCTACCTGCCGGGTTGCCCGCCTAAACCAGAGGCTGTTATAGATGCCTTAACAAAACTTCGTAAGAAGATAGCGCGAGAAATAGTTGAGGATCGAACTCTATGTCAAAGTCAAAAGAAAAATCGATCTTTTACTACCCGTCACAAGCTTTATGTTCGGCGCAGTATTCACACTGGAACTTACGAACAAGAATTGCTCTATCAATCACCATCCACTTTAGATATATCTTCTGAAACTTTTTTCAAATCCAAAAGTCCAGTATCTTCCTACAAATTAGTGAATTAAGAGTAGGAGGGGTTCTTTTGTGCAGAAAAAGAAAGAGCAGTGCAATCTTTCAAACTTGCATTTGAAATGTGAAATATTTATACAAAGGGGGAGAGATCAAGACAATGCAGCAGGGTTGGTTATCTAATTGGCTAGTCAAACATGACGTGGTTCATAGATCTTTGGGCTTCGATCACCGAGGAATAGAAACTTTACAAATAAAAGCGGGGGATTGGGATTCCATTGCTGTCATTTTATATGTATATGGTTACAATTATTTACGTTCCCAATGTGCTTATGACGTAGCACCTGGTGGATCTTTAGCTAGCGTGTATCATCTTACGAGAATACAGTATGGTATAGATAACCCAGAAGAAGTATGCATAAAAGTCTTTGCCCAAAAGGATAATCCTAGAATCCCGTCTGTCTTCTGGGTTTGGAGAAGTGCTGATTTTCAAGAACGCGAATCTTATGATATGGTAGGAATTTTTTATGATAATCATCCGCGTCTTAAACGTATCTTAATGCCTGAAAGTTGGATAGGCTGGCCCTTACGTAAGGACTATATAACCCCCAATTTCTATGAAATACAAGATGCTCATTGAATGATAATAAATTCATGTTCACTTATACAACACAACTCCAGATTTTATTCAAATCAAGGAATATTTTTACGTTCTGTTCCTAGACGAAACGAAATACTTATTATATTCTAATTAATTCCTATTATACAAAAAGGGCTTCATTTCGATTTTCCAATTTGGAAAATCAGATATTTGTTTCCTTCGTATGAACAGAAAAATACAATGACTCAAAGAAGTTCCTACCACGAACTTTGTACCGCGCGTATTACTTAGAACCACTAGGAAAGTAGGATAAGCAAGAATAAAAAAATATTCTTCGGAATAGCGGTATACAAAATTAATAAGAAATGCAAAAATGAAGAAAAGGGCACCCAATTTTACCTCTTTCTATACCATAAAGAAAGGAACCAAAGATTTTAACCCTTTTTCTAAAAAGAAAAAGAAGTGTTTACAGATTTATCTACTTACTCTATACTATCTAGATTATTAATGAATATGTACCCCAATCCATCTCAAGATATTTGTATCAATATCTATTCGGTGGATCCTTTTATTTTCTGTGCCAGGAACCAGATTTGAACTGGTGACACGAGGATTTTCAGTCCTCTGCTCTACCAACTGAGCTATCCTGACCCTTTCTTGTGCATCATCTTAGTAGAGTATTTGCATCTATGTCAATTAAAGGAACTAAAAAATAAATATAAATAAAGTATTCCAAATTTGGAAATGGGTAGGGATAGTCCTATGCATTGTGGATGGCTTACTTAATAATACTTAAAAATATAATTAATAATCGAAATTCCTTGCCGATACTCTAATAAAAAAGAAACCATCTATTTAATGAATAGCATAAGATTCATTGGGTTCTCGTCGCACTCCTTTATGAAAGAGTAGAATGAGAAAGCTAATGAATCTTAAACCCATTTATAAAAGTAAAAAAAAAAGATAACTACTAAGGTTAGGGAATAAAAGAGAAAGAGGGTTTGGGGATAGAGGGACTTGAACCCTCACGACTTATAAAGTCGACGGATTTTCCTTTTACTAGAAATTTCATTGTTGTCAGTATTGACATGTAGAATGGGACTCTCTCTTTATCCTCGTCCGATTAATCCACTTTTTTTAAGATATCGAAAACAAAATAATGAATTGAAGGATTTGATTACTCAATATTCGATTGGAATGGATTCACAATAATTATAAAAAAATTCAGAATTTTCTATTTCATAATCATTCCTAATTTCATTCAAAAAATAAAATAAGGAACCTATATTATGATATGGGTTCCGTGATTAATCGTTTGCTATGTCAGTATATATGCGTGTATATTAGATGTATAAAGCCCTTCTTTCTCTAATTTCGAAGAGGTTCCACTACCAACACAACGCAATTACTTCGATTCGTTAGAACAGCTTCCATTGAGTCTCTGCACCTATCCTTTTCCTTTGGGTTCTAGTTTGAGAACCACTTGTTTTTCAAAAAAGGGATTTGGCTCAGGATTGCCCATTTTTCATTCCAGGGTTTCTCTGAATTTGGAAGTTACCACTTAGCAGGTTTCCATACCAAGGCTCAATACAATCAAGTCCGTAGCGTCTACCGATTTCGCCATATCCCCATTTTCCTTTTCTTTGAAACCAGGATTCCTTGTATAATTTCATCCATCTCTTAGTTTTTTTTGAATCATTGAATTCATTATTCGACGTAGTCTAGCAGCTCATCTCTATTTGAGAGACCCCGCTCGCTTATTGCAATTCTGAATTGAATTGATTCTATCGTTGATATATTTGCAATTCAATCGGAATGAATATATCCAAAAGTTTTTCTCTATCCCGCCTCCCTCCCTCTTTTTTTAGAGTATTCAAAATCATACTATAACGCTTGATATTCATTCTTTTTTTTCTAATCAGAATTCTAAATTGGATTTGCTATGATTCTATCTTCTCCTTAGTGAACTATTTATCCTTAAATTATTAACAAAGAAATAAAAAAATATCTCAAAAATGTATATAATGATCGAATGAAAATGCCATTCGCATTTTTTCTTTATTAATTCTTCATATATATTCTTCTTTTCTATGTATTAGATTATTCGTTCGAGCCATATCAAATTGAAAATATCTGAAATGAAATTCAATATAGAATTTGGAATAGATTCTATTAGAAAAATTGATTTGCGAATTAGAGAAATAAAAAGAAAGTTCAATAAATTCTATAATCCTATTTAATAATATCATTTTAGTTAAGCATATCAAGTTAACTTTATCTTTTTAAAATTCTAGTATTTTTTTTTTTTTGAGTGGAACTTCCAATTTCGAACTAGTTAATAACTAAGATTAATAATTAAGATCTGACATTTTACGGATTCCCTATATATATTTCTATTTGTTACACTATTTCTGTTATGTAAGCCCACTTAGCTCAGAGGTTAGAGCATCGCATTTGTAATGCGAGGGTCATCGGTTCAAATCCGATAGTCGGCTTTTTTCTCTATCGATGTTGCATGAACAAGAATTTCTCTTTTTCTCCGAATTAAACGGGGAATCCAGGGTCTATTATGTCGTTCTACCTTACAATTTTGCTAGATAAAAAGCATAAAAATAAATAATATTATATAGAAAAAATCCAGATGTTAATGAAATTCCATTTTTTTTGGTACTTTTTTGTGGTACTTTAGTAGATTTTACTCTGTTTATCCTTTAGTTAAATTCAGTTTTAATTTCGATGTATTCTGTAATGTAAATAGAATGAAATTTATTGTGTAAAATGCAATTTCAATAAAATAAAAAAGGAGTCTTCATGTCCCGTTATCGAGGGCCTCGTTTAAAAAAAATACGCCGTCTGGGAGCTTTACCAGGACTCACTAGAAAAACGCCTAAATCCGGAAGTAATCAGAAAAAGAAATTCCATTCTGGGAAAAAAGAGCAATATCGTATTCGTCTTCAAGAAAAACAGAAATTGCGTTTTCATTATGGTCTGACAGAACGACAATTACTTAGATATGTACATATCGCTGGAAAAGCAAAAAGATCCACAGGTCAGGTTTTACTACAATTACTTGAAATGCGTTTGGATAATATCCTTTTTCGATTGGGTATGGCTTCAACCATTCCAGGGGCCCGGCAATTAGTTAACCATAGACATATTTTAGTTAATGGTCGTATAGTGGATATACCAAGTTTTCGTTGCAAACCCCGAGATATTATTACTACGAAAGATAACCAACGCTCAAAACGTCTGGTTCAAAATTCTATTGCTTCATCCGATCCGGGCAAATTGCCAAAGCATTTGACGGTTGACACATTGCAATATAAAGGACTAGTAAAAAAAATTCTAGATAGGAAGTGGGTTGGTCTCAAAATAAATGAGTTGTTAGTTGTAGAATATTATTCTCGCCAGACTTGAACTTAACGAAAAAAGGAAAGGTTCATAGAATTTTTTTCCCTTCCCCTTTCCCCGAACTAAATCGACCTAAGACTCTTAATTAATATTTTCCCGTTCACCTAGCAGAAATAGATTAACCCTAGGATCCTTTTTTCTTTTTTGTTATTTCCTCGATGTGTATTTTACATACCACAGTAATTTCCTATAGAGAATTTTTATTAAATAAAGGTATTATTGTTGGAATAAATTGTTATTTAATTTGCTACACTGTGATCGCTAACATTGATGAATTAAGAGAAACGGAAAGAGAGGGATTCGAACCCTCGGTAAACAAAAGTCTACATAGCAGTTCCAATGCTACGCCTTGAACCGCTCGGCCATCTCTCCTCCATAATCTTATTATTAAAAATAAACTGAGTGAATAGCGAGTTTTCGTATTCCTACAGTACAGGTACAGCCATAACGGCTCGGGGATTCCATGGCTCTATTGGAATGGAAAAATTACTTTTCATCTAAGTGGAAGGATCCAGTATTTTTTTACTAGGAATTCTGCTCCCTCGAAAAGTTTTTCTTTGGGGAAAACTAAAATAAAAAGAGAATGGAAGAATTCTTCTTATTCCATAAGAAAAAAATTTCCATAAGAAAATAAAGGAACCCTAGAATTCTATTTGCATAAGGTACGTTACGCCATACAATCTAAATATAAAAAAGGGTATGGGGCAATTAATGACTTTGAAAACGCGAAATAGCTGATGAGAGAAGTTGTTGTTGGGAAATAGGAAAGTCGAGAATAAAATCCAGTCTTAGTCAAATATTTCGTATCTCCTCTTGTCGAAACAGAAGGAAAAGGAGACAATTTGAGCTGAGCGGAAAATCCATACCTCTCTTATCCATTTAGAGCATATGGATCGATTTATAAGAATCGAATGTTTTGTTTTTATGTTATTTAGTGATAGAATGAAAAGAATTCTATATAGAATGGGTTGGGAATTATGCCTAGATCCCGTATAAATGGAAATTTCATTGATAAGACCTCCTCGATTGTAGCCAATATTTTATTGCAAATAATTCCGACAACCTCCGGGGAAAAAAGGGCATTTACTTATTATAGAGATGGTGCGATTTGACTCTTTTTTTTAGCCCTACCTACATCTCATTCTTACGAGAAAGAGAGAGGGTTCGCATAGAGAGAACAAAATTTGTAAAGGAAACCCGCGCTTGGGGAAGGTGAGGTGAACTAACAATTCCTTCTATCGTGTATCCTCGATTGATGTGGCCTCAGATGCTTCAATTGTAGATTTGAGTATTGAGCGAAAGGTTACACCTACAGGATAGGTTCTGTATTACAGGCCAATCCGACTCTACTAGTACCAATAGGCAGCATAGGGGAGAAAAGCACTACACCTCGAAATAGGAATCAACAAGAGAAAAACTTTGTTAGAAATTAGCCCTTTCCTGATTGGTATCAGGGTTGGGAAGAATGGTTGGGATAACAAACAACCATCAGGTTTGTACTTTGGATACCCTTATAACCATCAAAGGGCGTTGAAGTGGCTAATTCCTCTAAATAGGAGGCGTTGAGAACAAAGAAATTCTTGGAGCTATCGTTTTCCTCTAGCATTAATAGAATTCATTGGTGTTAAGAAAAACCTCTTGGGGGAAGGTTGGCTAGAGATTTCTTGGAAAAATACCAGCCCTCTTCGGTCCATAATGAGATGGTACTAATTCGATTTTGATTCTATCGATTTTTCGCTTAGTACTATGTACAGAAGGGAGAAGCCGTATGAGATGAAAACCTCATGTACGGTTTTGGAACGGAGATTTTTTGAATAGAATGAACGACCGTAACGGATGTTGGCTCAATCCGAAGGAAATTATGCGGAAGCTTTGCAGAATTATTATGAAGCTACGCGACTAGAAATTGATCCCTATGATCGAAGTTATATACTATATAACATAGGCCTTATACACACAAGCAATGGAGAGCATACAAAGGCTTTGGAATATTATTTCCGGGCGCTAGAACGAAACCCTTTCTTACCGCAAGCTTTTAATAATATGGCCGTGATCTGTCATTACGTGCGACTATCTCCACTATAGAAAGAAGAAAAAAAGAGCGTAGGAAATTTTCTAGTAAATACTAGAAAAAGGGCTTTCTACATAGGGATCGTCAAAATAACGATTTGACCTTATCAGCTGTAGGAAGGAAGGACACTTCACGAGAATCAAAATAGGAAGAAAGTAGAGCCTATACTACTATTCTATGGATAAAGCTGAAATTGATAGAGAAAACGCCGTAAAGATCAATTAGTGAGCGACTGGGTCGATACAACTAAAAAAACTGCTTCATTATACCACGATATGGGACAAAATTTAGGAATCCGCTTATGTAATAAAGCCGATCCACTAAGGGATTAAGCAGCGGTGTAGTATCAGATCCCAAAGATAGTAAGTTCTTTTTTCTTTCTTATGGGAAAAAGTCTTTTTCGAGGATTCTATAGAAATTTCATATATGAAAGAAACGAAACCGAGATAGTTACCTTTCAGAAAATTCGAACGAAGCATATAGGTCTATCTATGCTTTATTCTTCTGAAGGTGGGAGAAAAGATCAAACTGATTATTGATCAAAATTAGGGTTTGAAACTTAGGTAATTCACTTCTTCTGCTTAACCCAAGAAGAAATTGGATTCATTTTTGAGAAATCGAATTCAGTTAAGATAGGGGAAATTAAGATAGCAATTTCTGAGCCGTATGAGGTAGGAAACTCTCAAGTACGGTTCTAGGGGAAGGAACTGCCTATTCCGACCGAGGAGAACAGGCCATTCTACAGGGCGATTCGGAAATTGCGGAAGCTTGGTTTGATCAAGCTGCTGAGTATTGGAAACAAGCTATAGCGCTTACTCCGGGAAATTATATTGAAGCACAGAACTGGTTGAAGATTACGAAGCGCTTTGAATAAGACCACTCTCCATTTTATTAAAATGGGTGGTTTGGTTGTTGATCCATTAATCAAATAATTTAGGTAAGAAGATCAAATCAATAATTTCATTATATCCCTTTCTTCTACCTTCGATTTTATATCATATTTCATAAGGATAAACAATAGGGATAGGCTCTGGAACAGAAGTAATAAAGCACATAAAAGGTGGCAATATAAATATTCCTACCTAATATATCAGGACGGTCTTATTAATAATTCTAATGAGTTATCTTGGAATTTGGAATCGAATAAAAAAATCTATATTATGCTCACTCAAGGAAAGTAGATGTAGATAAGGGCTTATACCCTCACCTCAGAAAAAAAAAAATACGCTAGCTTCTTAAATGAAAACGTAAAAAAAAAGATTTTTTTGTTACGTCTGGAAATAATTTTCCAGAATAACCAATGTCCGTTAGGCACCTAATCCTTATGTCATAATAGATCCGAACACTTGCCTCGGATTGACTTCAATGTATAATTGCTCCAGTGAATAACTAAAAAAAAAAAAAAATAGAAGGACGGTAGATAGTAAAGAAAAGGACTAATCATAATATCTATCTTTCAAAGATTCAATAAAAAGACAGTTGGCGGGTCTCTTTGTATGTCTTGTCCGGAAAGAGGAGGACTTAATGATTATTCGTTCGCCGGAACCAGAAGTTAAAATTGTTGTGGATAGGGATCCTGTAAAAACATCTTTTGAGGAATGGGCCAGACCCGGGCATTTCTCAAGAACAATAGCTAAGGGCCCCGATACTACCACTTGGATCTGGAACCTACATGCTGATGCTCACGATTTCGATAGTCATACCGGTGATTTGGAGGAGATCTCCCGAAAAGTCTTTAGTGCTCATTTCGGTCAACTCTCCATTATCTTTCTTTGGTTGAGTGGCATGTACTTCCACGGTGCCCGTTTTTCCAATTATGAAGCATGGCTAAGCGATCCTACTCACATTGGACCCAGTGCTCAGGTAGTTTGGCCAATAGTAGGGCAAGAGATTTTGAATGGTGATGTAGGCGGGGGATTCCGAGGAATCCAAATAACCTCTGGGTTTTTTCAGATTTGGCGAGCATCCGGAATAACTAGTGAATTACAACTCTATTGTACCGCAATCGGTGCATTGATTTTTGCATCGTTAATGCTTTTTGCTGGTTGGTTCCATTATCACAAAGCCGCTCCCAAATTGGCTTGGTTCCAAGATGTAGAATCCATGTTGAATCACCACTTAGCGGGGTTATTAGGACTTGGGTCTCTTTCTTGGGCGGGACACCAAATCCATGTATCTTTACCAATTAACCAATTTCTCGACGCTGGGGTTGATC